TAATTCGAAATTTACCCTTGACAGGGGTATATGTTGTATATGTATATCCTAGATGTGAAAATATGCGGAATTCCATCATGAAAAGGCTAGACATAACTCTATATACTAAATACGAACTAGGTCCCAGTTCGATAGAAATAATGAATCATAAAAAAAAATAGAGTTTAGAGTTCGGGTTCGATTTCTGTAGATAATATAGAAAGTATTGTCTAGAATGATAGGCAAATAAAAGACTTTCTCAGGATTTTCGGTCATCCATTTGTTTGATATTTTGAAAATAGGTGGGTTGAATTTGATTCGTTTGGATGGTACCAACAAAATGGATTGCTAACTCCTATTTCTTATTTAATTAATCGATCAACTTGCTATCGGACATTTTTTTTTTTTGGATTCGATAATTTTCATTTTCGCAAAAAATTTCGACATATTTTAACTATAATATTATGACAATCAATCCTACTACTTCTGGTTCTGGGGTTTCCACGCTTGAAAAAAAAAACCTGGGGCGTATCGCTCAAATTATTGGTCCGGTCCTGGACGTAGCTTTTCCTCCAGGCAAGATGCCCAATATTTACAATGCTCTAGTAGTTAAGGGTCGAGATACTAGTGGTCAACCAATTAATGTGACTTGTGAGGTACAACAGTTATTAGGAAATAATCGAGTTAGGGCTGTAGCTATGAGTGCTACAGATGGTCTAACACGAGGAATGGAAGTTATTGACACAGGAGCTCCTTTAAGCGTTCCAGTCGGCGGCACGACTCTCGGACGAATTTTTAACGTGCTTGGGGAACCTGTTGATAATTTAGGTCCCGTAGACACCAGCACAACATCTCCTATTCATAGATCTGCGCCCGCCTTTACACAGTTAGATACAAAATTGTCTATTTTTGAAACCGGAATTAAAGTGGTAGATCTTTTAGCTCCTTATCGCCGTGGAGGAAAAATCGGACTGTTTGGGGGAGCAGGAGTGGGTAAAACAGTACTCATTATGGAATTGATCAACAACATTGCAAAAGCTCATGGGGGCGTATCCGTATTTGGCGGAGTAGGTGAACGTACTCGTGAAGGAAATGATCTTTACATGGAAATGAAAGAATCCGGAGTTATCAATGAACAAAATATTGCAGAGTCAAAAGTGGCTTTAGTCTATGGTCAAATGAATGAACCGCCGGGGGCACGTATGAGAGTTGGGTTAACTGCCCTAACTATGGCGGAATATTTCCGAGATGTTAATGAGCAAGACGTACTTTTATTTATCGACAATATCTTCCGTTTCGTCCAAGCAGGATCTGAAGTATCTGCCTTATTGGGTAGAATGCCTTCCGCTGTGGGCTATCAACCTACTCTTAGTACCGAAATGGGCTCGTTACAGGAAAGAATTACTTCTACAAAAGAAGGGTCCATAACTTCGATTCAAGCAGTTTATGTACCGGCAGACGATTTGACCGACCCCGCTCCTGCCACGACATTTGCACATTTAGATGCTACTACCGTACTATCAAGAGGATTGGCGGCCAAAGGGATCTATCCAGCAGTGGATCCGTTAGATTCAACGTCAACTATGCTCCAACCTAGGATCGTTGGCGAGGAACATTATGAAACTGCGCAAAGAGTTAAGCAAACCTTACAACGTTACAAAGAACTTCAAGATATTATCGCTATCCTTGGATTGGACGAATTATCTGAAGAAGATCGTTTAACTGTAGCAAGAGCACGAAAAATTGAGCGTTTCTTATCACAACCCTTTTTCGTAGCAGAAGTATTTACAGGCTCTCCAGGAAAATATGTTGGCCTAGCAGAAACAATTAGAGGATTTCAATTAATTCTTTCCGGAGAATTAGATGGTCTTCCCGAACAAGCCTTTTATTTGGTAGGTAACATCGATGAAGCTACCGCGAAAGCTATAAACTTAGAAATGGAGAGCAAATTAAAGAAATGACCTTAAATCTTTGTGTACTGACTCCTAATCGAAGTGTTTGGAATTCACAAGTAAAAGCAATCATTTTATCTACTAATAGTGGCCAAATCGGCGTATTAAAAGACCATGCCGCTACTGCGACAGCCGTAGATATAGGTGTTTTAAGAATGTTAGGCCTTGACGACCAATGGTCAACAATGGCTCTGATGGGCGGTTTTGCTAGAATAAGCAATAATCAGATTACTATTTTAGTAAATGATGCTGAGAAGGGTAGTGACATTGATCCACAAGAAGCTCAGGAAACTCTTGAAATAGCAGAAGCTAACTTGAAGAAGGCGGAAGGAAAGAGACAATTAATTGAAGCAAATCTAGCTCTCAGACGAGCTAGGACACGAGTAGAGGCTCGCAATACAATTTCGTAACCTGTTGGTGCGTCCGAATAATCAAAAGAAGTTCCCTTGTCGGTAGAATCTATATATAGACTGCAACGAAAAAAAAAAAAAAATAAATAGAAAAATTTATTAGATACCCCGAATCGAGGGTATCTAATAAGTTTTACCTACTATTGGATTTGAACCAAT